GCTAGCGTAGCTTAATTTAAAGCATGACACTGAAGATGTTAAGATGGGTCTTAAGAAACTCCGCATGCATAAAGGCATGGTCCTGACCTTATTATCAGCTCTTACCCAACTTACACATGCAAGTCTCCGCAGTCCCGTGAGTATGCCCTCAATCCCCCGCCCGGGGACGAGGAGCGGGCATCAGGTACAAATTTTTAGCCCAAGACGCCTGGCCAAGCCACACCCCCAAGGGAATTCAGCAGTGATAGACATTAAGCCATAAGTGAAAACTTGACTCAGTTAGGGTTAAAAGGGCCGGTAAAACTCGTGCCAGCCACCGCGGTTAAACGAGAGGCCCCAGTTAATAAAACCACGGCGTAAAGGGTGGTTAAGGAGAACAAGATGATTTTTAAAGCCAAATGGCCCTTTGGCCGTCATACGCTTCTAGGTGTCCGAAGCCCTATCATACGAAAGTAGCTTTAATAAAGCCCACCTGACCCCACGAAAGCTGAGAAACAAACTGGGATTAGATACCCCACTATGCTCAGCCTTAAACCTAGATATCCAACTACAATTAGATATCCGCCCGGGTACTACGAGCATCAGCTTGAAACCCAAAGGACCTGACGGTGCCTCAGACCCCCCTAGAGGAGCCTGTTCTAGAACCGATAACCCCCGTTAAACCTCACCACTTCTAGCCATCCCAGCCTATATACCGCCGTCGTCAGCTTACCCTGTGAAGGCAATAAAAGTAAGCAAAATGGGCACAACCCAGAACGTCAGGTCGAGGTGTAGCGTACGAAGTGGGAAGAAATGGGCTACATTTTCTGTCACAGAACACTACGAATATGCAACATGAAATAGTGCTTGAAGGAGGATTTAGTAGTAAAGAGGAAGCAGAGTGTCCTTTTGAACCCGGCTCTGAGACGCGTACACACCGCCCGTCACTCTCCCCTGTCAAAACGCAATAAAGATACTTAACACTAAAGCACTGACAAGGGGAGGCAAGTCGTAACATGGTAAGTGTACCGGAAGGTGCACTTGGATTAAACCCAGGGCGTGGCTGAGTTAGTTAAGCATCTCACTTACACCGAGAAGACATCCATGCAAATTGGATCGCCCTGAGCTAAACAGCTAGCTTAATCACCGATATAACCCAAAAATGTTAATAACAAAACATAACCTAACACAACAAACTAAACCATTTTTTTACCTGAGTACGGGAGACAGAAAAGGTTCAACTCGAAGCAATAGAAAAAGTACCGCAAGGGAAAGCTGAAAGAGAAATGAAATAACCCATATAAGCACTAAAAAACAAAGACTAAACCTTGTACCTTTTGCATCATGATTTAGCCAGCACCCCCAAGCAAAGAGACCTTTAGTTTGGAACCCCGAAACCAGGTGAGCTACCCCGAGACAGCCTATTTAAATTTAGGGCTAACCCGTCTCTGTGGCAAAAGAGTGGGAAGAGCTCCGGGTAGAAGTGACAGACCTACCGAACCTGGTGATAGCTGGTTGCCTGAGAAATGGATAGAAGTTCAGCCTCGTACGCCCCAGATCAAAAGACATAATGCTAGGATCAAGGGAAATACACGAGAGTTAGTTAAAGGGGGTACAGCCCCTCTAACAAAGGATACAACCTTCACAGGAGGATAAAGATCATAATATATAAAACATACTGTTTTAGTGGGCCTAAAAGCAGCCACCTAAATAGAAAGCGTTAAAGCTCGGACAGAAGGAAGTTTATTATACTGATAAGAAAATCTTATTCCCCTAGCAGTATCAGGCTAACCCATGCCCCCATGGAAGAAATTATGCTAAAATTAGTAACAAGAAGACCTGCTCTTCTCCAAGCACAAGTGTAGACCAGATCGGACAAACCACTGGAAATTAACGAGCCCAACCCAAGAGAGTAATGTGGACAACAAAGTAAAACAAGAAAACCCCACAGTATAACAATCGTTAACCCCACACTGGAGTGCTTTCTAAAGGAAAGACTAAAAGAAAGGGAAGGAACTCGGCAAACACAAGCCTCGCCTGTTTACCAAAAACATCGCCTCCTGCAACTAAATTGAGTATAGGAGGTCCAGCCTGCCCAGTGACTACGGGTTCAACGGCCGCGGTATTTTGACCGTGCAAAGGTAGCGCAATCACTTGTCTTTTAAATAGAGACCTGTATGAATGGCTAAACGAGGGCTTAACTGTCTCCCCCTTCAAGTCAGTGAAATTGATCTATCCGTGCAGAAGCGGGTATAACCATACAAGACGAGAAGACCCTTTGGAGCTTAAGGTACAAAGTTCAACCACGTTAAACAACTTGATAAAAAGCAAAAACTTAGTGGGACCTGAAGCTTTACCTTCGGTTGGGGCGACCACGGAGGAAAAACGAGCCTCCGAGTGGAATGGGCCAAACCCCTAAAACTAAGAGAGACATCTCTAAGCCACAGAACATCTGACCAAAAATGATCCGGCTAGTTAAGGCCGATCAACGAACCAAGTTACCCTAGGGATAACAGCGCAATCCTCTCCCAGAGTCCATATCGACGAGGGGGTTTACGACCTCGATGTTGGATCAGGACATCCTAATGGTGCAGCCGCTATTAAGGGTTCGTTTGTTCAACGATTAAAGTCCTACGTGATCTGAGTTCAGACCGGAGTAATCCAGGTCAGTTTCTATCTGTAACGCTACTTTTCCTAGTACGAAAGGATCGGGAAAGAGGGGCCTATACTTGAAGCACGCCCCACCCCTAATTAATGAAAACAAATAAATTAAATAAAGGGAGGGCCAAACCCCAACCGCCCAAAATAAGGACATACTGGGGTGGCAGAGCATGGTAAATTGCGAAAGGCCTAAGCCCTTTAAACCAGAGGTTCAAATCCTCTTCCCAGTTCATGCTAAACACTCTAATAAATCACCTAATTAACCCCCTCGCCTACATCGTACCCGTCCTGCTAGCAGTAGCCTTTCTAACTTTAATTGAGCGCAAAGTGCTAGGGTACATACAACTACGAAAAGGGCCAAACGTAGTAGGACCCTACGGGCTCCTACAGCCCATCGCCGACGGAGTAAAGCTATTTATTAAAGAACCGGTTCGCCCCTCTACATCCTCCCCATTCCTGTTCTTAGCTGCCCCTATCCTTGCACTAACCTTAGCCATAACATTATGGGCACCTATACCTATACCCTACCCGGTAGTCGATCTTAACCTAGGAGTCCTATTTATCCTAGCCCTATCAAGCCTCGCGGTGTACTCCATTCTGGGCTCAGGGTGGGCATCAAATTCAAAGTACGCATTAATTGGGGCCCTACGGGCAGTAGCCCAAACAATTTCCTACGAAGTAAGCCTCGGGCTAATCCTTCTCTCAGTAATTATCTTCTCAGGAGGTTATACCCTTCAAACATTCAGCACGGCCCAAGAAAGCATCTGATTATTGGCCCCCGCCTGACCACTAGCCGCAATATGATACATCTCAACTCTAGCAGAAACAAACCGGGCCCCATTCGACCTAACGGAAGGAGAATCAGAACTAGTCTCTGGCTTCAATGTAGAATATGCAGGGGGACCATTTGCCTTATTCTTCCTGGCCGAGTACGCGAATATTCTACTAATAAATACCCTATCAGCCGTGTTATTCCTAGGAACATCGCATATTCACCACGTCCCAGAATTAACAACAATCAGCCTCATGGCCAAGGCCGCGCTACTATCTATTGTTTTCCTATGAGTACGGGCCTCATACCCCCGATTCCGATACGACCAGCTCATGCACCTTATATGAAAAAACTTCCTCCCCTTGACACTAGCCCTAGTACTATGGCACGTTGCCCTACCAATTGCGCTGGCAGGTCTTCCCCCACAATTGTAACTCAGGAACTGTGCCCGAATGCCTAGGGACCACTTTGATAGAGTGGCCTATAGGGGTTAAAATCCCCTCAGTTCTTAGAAAGAAGGGGATCGAACCCATGCCCAAGAGATCAAAACTCTTAGTGCTTCCTCTACACCACTTTCTAAGATGGGGTCAGCTAATAAAGCTTTCGGGCCCATACCCCGAGCATGACGGTTAAAGTCCCTCCTCCATCAATGAACCCTTATGTACTTGCAATCCTACTGTCTAGCCTAGGGTTGGGAACTACCCTAACCTTTGCTAGCTCCCACTGGCTACTGGCCTGAATAGGGCTAGAAATTAATACCCTAGCGATTATTCCCCTAATGGCGCAACACCACCACCCCCGCGCAGTAGAGGCCACAACAAAATATTTCTTAACCCAGGCCACCGCAGCAGCAATAATTATGTTTGCAAGCACAACAAATGCCTGAGTTACAGGGGAGTGAGACATAAATAATATGTCGAACCCTCTTGCTAGTACAATAATTATTACCGCTTTAGCGCTTAAAATTGGGCTTGCACCAATACACTTTTGAATACCAGAAGTCCTACAAGGGTTGGACCTTTTGACAGGACTAATCCTGTCCACATGACAAAAGCTTGCTCCATTTGCCCTAATTGTCCAAACGGCACAGGCCGTAGACCCTATACTATTGACTGCCTTAGGACTTGCATCAACCCTGGTCGGGGGGTGAGGAGGGTTGAATCAAACCCAACTCCGAAAAATTCTGGCCTACTCCTCAATCGCACATATGGGCTGAATAATTATTGTTCTCCAATACGCCCCACAACTTACCCTCCTGGCCCTAGGAACATACATCTTCATAACCTCCGCGGCATTCCTCACCCTAAAAATATCATCCGCCACAAAAATTAACACTCTTTCAATGGTTTGATCAAAGAGCCCCATTCTAACGACGACCACCGCCCTAGTGTTATTATCACTAGGAGGCCTACCACCACTTACAGGGTTTATGCCAAAATGATTAATTCTACAAGAGCTAGCAAAACAAAATCTCCCAATCACCGCCACAATTATAGCCCTAGCTGCTTTACTAAGCCTCTACTTCTACCTACGCCTCTGCTACGCAATAACATTGACAATCTCCCCTAACACAACTAACTCAACCACCCCCTGGCGGGCCCAAACAACCCAATCCTCCCTCCCACTCACACTGGCCACTACGGCCGCCCTAGGGCTTTTACCAATAACCCCAGCTATTTTAATGCTAACCACCTAGGGACTTAGGATAGCATCAGACCAAGAGCCTTCAAAGCTCTAAGCAGAAGTGAAAATCTTCTAGTCCCTGATAAGACCTACAAGAGTCTATCTTGCATTTTCTGATTGCAAATCAAATGTTTTTATTAAACTAAGGCCTTACTAGATGGGAAGGCCTCGATCCTACAAACTCTTAGTTAACAGCTAAGCGCTCAAGCCAGCGAGCATCCATCTACTTTTCCCGCCTATAGCCTAGTAAGGCGGGAAAAGCCCCGGCAGACTATTAGTCTACGTCTCTGGATTTGCAATCCAACGTGTTTCTCCACCACGGGGCTGTGATAAGGAGAGGACTTAAACCTCTGTCTTCGGGGCTACAACCCGCCGCCTGGGCACTCGGCTACCCTACCTGTGGCAATTACACGCTGATTCTTTTCTACAAACCACAAAGACATTGGCACCCTTTATCTTGTATTTGGTGCCTGAGCCGGGATAGTGGGAACCGCTCTTAGCCTTCTCATCCGAGCCGAACTAAGCCAACCCGGATCACTTCTGGGCGACGATCAAATTTATAATGTTATTGTTACTGCTCATGCCTTCGTAATAATTTTCTTTATAGTAATACCAATTCTTATTGGGGGGTTTGGAAACTGACTCGTACCACTAATGATTGGAGCACCTGATATAGCATTCCCGCGAATAAATAACATAAGTTTCTGACTCCTACCGCCCTCTTTCCTCCTACTACTAGCCTCCTCTGGTGTTGAAGCCGGAGCTGGAACAGGGTGAACAGTTTACCCGCCACTTGCAGGCAATCTTGCCCACGCAGGAGCGTCCGTAGACCTAACAATTTTCTCACTTCACCTAGCAGGTGTATCATCAATTTTAGGAGCAATTAACTTCATCACTACAACTATTAATATGAAACCACCAGCCATCTCTCAATACCAAACACCCCTGTTTGTTTGAGCTGTACTTGTAACAGCCGTGCTCCTTCTCCTATCCCTGCCAGTCCTGGCTGCCGGGATTACAATACTCCTTACAGACCGAAATCTAAATACCACATTCTTTGACCCAGCAGGGGGAGGAGACCCGATCCTATACCAACACCTATTCTGATTCTTCGGCCACCCAGAAGTTTATATTCTTATTTTACCAGGATTTGGAATTATTTCACACGTTGTAGCCTACTATGCCGGCAAAAAAGAACCATTTGGTTACATAGGGATAGTGTGAGCCATGATGGCTATTGGCCTCCTAGGGTTTATCGTGTGGGCCCACCACATGTTCACCGTCGGAATAGACGTAGACACTCGTGCATACTTTACATCCGCAACAATAATTATCGCCATCCCAACAGGTGTAAAAGTATTTAGCTGGCTAGCCACACTCCATGGGGGATCTATCAAATGAGAAACACCTATACTATGAGCCCTTGGATTCATCTTCCTTTTTACAGTAGGGGGGTTAACAGGAATTGTCCTAGCCAACTCATCACTTGACATCGTTCTTCACGACACATACTACGTAGTTGCACACTTCCACTATGTACTGTCAATGGGTGCCGTATTCGCCATTATAGCAGCCTTTGTTCACTGATTCCCGCTATTTACAGGATACACTTTAAACGACACCTGAACAAAAATCCACTTCGGAGTAATATTCATCGGTGTTAACCTTACATTCTTCCCACAACACTTCCTAGGTCTGGCAGGAATGCCACGACGATACTCCGACTACCCAGACGCCTATGCCCTGTGAAATACAGTATCATCTATCGGGTCACTCATCTCCCTAGTAGCAGTAATTATGTTCCTTTTTATCCTATGAGAGGCCTTCGCCGCTAAACGAGAAGTATCCTCAGTAGAGCTAACTATAACAAATGTAGAATGACTTCATGGCTGCCCTCCACCATACCACACATTCGAGGAACCGGCATTCGTACAAGTTCAATCAAACTAACGAGAAAGGAAGGAATTGAACCCCCGTATACTGGTTTCAAGCCAGTCACATGACCACTCTGTCACTTTCTTTTAAAGACATTAGTAAAATACGCAAATTACATCACCTTGTCGAGGTGAAATTGCAGGTTAAATTCCTGTATGTCTTAAGCCCAAGGCTTAATGGCACATCCCACGCAACTAGGATTCCAAGACGCGGCATCACCCGTTATAGAAGAGCTTCTTCACTTCCATGACCACGCCCTAATAATCGTATTCTTAATTAGTACTCTAGTACTTTATATTATTATTGCAATGGTTTCAACCAAACTTACAAACAAATATATCTTAGACTCCCAAGAAATCGAAATCGTATGAACTATTTTACCCGCTGTCATCCTAGTTTTGATTGCTCTACCATCCCTTCGAATTTTATACCTTATAGACGAAATCAACGACCCACATCTGACAATTAAAGCCATAGGACATCAATGATATTGAAGCTACGAGTATACAGACTACGAAGATCTAGGCTTTGACTCCTACATAATCCCAACCCAAGACCTCACGCCCGGCCAATTCCGACTCCTGGAAACAGACCACCGAATAGTAGTTCCTATAGAATCGCCGGTTCGTGTCCTAGTATCCGCCGAAGATGTACTACACTCTTGGGCCGTTCCATCCCTAGGCGTGAAGATAGACGCAGTGCCAGGCCGACTAAATCAAACGGCCTTCATTGCCTCACGCCCAGGTGTATTCTACGGACAGTGCTCTGAAATCTGCGGGGCAAACCACAGCTTTATGCCAATTGTAGTTGAAGCAGTCCCACTAGAGCACTTCGAGAGCTGATCCTCACTAATACTAGAAGACGCCTCACTAGAAAGCTAATTATTGGACAAAGCGTTGGCCTTTTAAGCCAAAGTTTGGTGCCTACCGACCACCTCTAGTGAAATGCCCCAATTAAATCCCAACCCCTGATTTGCAATTCTAGTATTCTCATGAATCGTCTTTCTCACCATTATTCCAACTAAAATCTTAAATCACACCGCACCAAATGAACCCACCCCAATAAGTGAAGAAAAGCATAAAGCAGAATCCTGAGACTGACCGTGATAGTAAGCTTCTTTGACCAATTCGCGAGCCCATCCTTCCTGGGAGTCCCCCTTATTGCCATCGCAATTGCACTACCCTGACTCCTCTTCCCAACCCCACCATCCCGATGAATCAACAACCGACTTATTACCCTCCAAACATGATTTATTAACCGATTTACTAATCAATTAATAATGCCCTTAAATGTAGGAGGACATAAATGGGCACTTCTATTAGCCTCATTAATAGTATTCCTTATTACCATCAACATGCTAGGTCTTCTCCCATATACTTTTACACCCACCACCCAATTATCATTAAATATAGGATTTGCTGTACCTCTGTGACTCGCTACCGTAATCATTGGGATGCGAAATCAACCAACTGTTGCCCTCGGACACCTTTTACCAGAAGGAACACCTATCCCCTTAATTCCTGTACTAATTATTATTGAAACCATTAGCCTATTTATCCGACCGCTAGCCCTAGGCGTTCGACTTACAGCCAACTTAACTGCTGGGCATTTACTAATTCAACTTATTGCCACAGCCGTATTTGTATTATTACCAATAATACCAACGGTAGCCATCTTAACTGCCGCCGTCCTCTTCCTCCTGACGCTCCTAGAAGTCGCAGTAGCAATGATTCAAGCTTACGTATTCGTGCTACTCCTAAGCCTCTACCTGCAAGAAAACGTCTAATGGCCCACCAAGCACATGCATATCATATGGTTGATCCAAGCCCATGACCACTAACCGGAGCCGTCGGTGCTCTATTAATAACATCCGGCCTAGCAATCTGGTTTCACTTCCACTCAACAACACTAATAACCCTTGGAATAATTCTTCTGCTTCTTACAATATTCCAATGATGACGAGACATTATCCGAGAAGGGACATTTCAAGGTCACCACACACCACCAGTACAAAAAGGACTACGTTACGGGATAATTCTATTTATTACTTCTGAAGTATTCTTCTTCTTAGGATTCTTCTGAGCTTTCTACCACTCAAGCTTGGCACCTACACCTGAACTAGGAGGATGCTGGCCCCCAACAGGAATTATTACATTAGACCCCTTTGAAGTTCCTCTCCTCAACACAGCCGTACTACTAGCATCAGGAGTAACAGTCACATGAGCCCACCACAGCATCATAGAAGGTGAACGAAAGCAAGCTATCCAATCTCTCGCACTCACAATCTTGTTGGGACTCTATTTTACTGCCCTCCAGGCCATAGAGTATTACGAAGCACCCTTTACAATCGCAGACGGAGTATATGGCTCTACATTCTTTGTAGCCACAGGTTTCCACGGACTACATGTTATTATTGGGTCATCATTCCTGGCTGTCTGTCTCCTCCGTCAAGTCCAATACCACTTTACATCCGAGCACCACTTTGGCTTCGAAGCCGCCGCCTGATATTGACACTTCGTCGACGTAGTGTGACTATTCCTCTACGTGTCCATCTATTGATGAGGCTCATAATCTTTCTAGTATTAAAGTTAGTACAAGTGACTTCCAATCATTTAGTCTTGGTTAAACCCCAGGGAAAGATAATGAACCTAATTATAACAATCCTTACTATTACAATAGCCCTATCCTCAATCCTGGCGATCGTATCTTTTTGATTACCACAAATAAACCCAGACGCAGAAAAATTATCCCCCTATGAATGCGGATTTGACCCACTAGGATCTGCCCGACTACCATTTTCACTGCGATTCTTCTTAGTAGCAATCCTATTCCTCTTATTTGACCTAGAAATCGCCCTCCTTCTCCCCCTACCATGAGGAGATCAACTCCACAACCCCGCCGGAACATTCTTTTGAGCTACTACGGTCCTAATTTTATTAACCTTAGGACTAATCTACGAATGAACTCAAGGGGGCCTAGAATGAGCAGAATAGGGAGTTAGTCCAAAGTAAGACCTCTGATTTCGGCTCAGAAAATTATGGTTTAAGTCCATGACCCCCTTATGACACCAGTACATTTTAGCTTCAGCTCAGCATTTATCTTAGGACTTATAGGATTAGCGTTCCACCGCACCCACCTACTCTCCGCACTCCTATGCTTAGAAGGAATAATATTATCCCTATTTATTGCACTAGCCCTATGGGCCTTGCAGTTCGAATCAACAAGCTTCTCCGCAGCCCCAATACTGCTACTGGCTTTCTCCGCCTGCGAAGCAAGCACGGGCCTTGCACTTCTAGTAGCCACGGCCCGAACCCACGGGACTGACCGTCTACAAAACCTTAGTCTTCTCCAATGTTAAAAGTACTGATCCCCACTCTTATATTATTTCCAACAATTTGATTAACCTCCCCCAAATGACTATGAACAACCACAACCGCACATAGTCTCCTAATTGCCCTCATTAGCCTCACATGGCTAAAATGAACATCAGAGACTGGGTGAGCCATATCTAATTCATACTTGGCCACAGATCCACTATCAACCCCTCTTTTAGTGCTGACATGCTGACTTCTTCCACTAATAATTTTAGCTAGCCAAAACCACGTCAATCCTGAGCCTGTCAGCCGGCAACGCCTATACATTAGCCTTCTTGCCTCCCTACAAACCTTCTTAATTATAGCATTCGGCGCCACCGAAATCATCATATTTTATATCATGTTTGAGGCCACACTAATCCCAACCCTAATTATTATCACTCGATGAGGAAACCAAACCGAACGCCTTAATGCAGGAACCTATTTCCTGTTTTACACCTTAGCGGGGTCCCTACCACTACTAGTTGCCCTGCTCCTACTTCAACAATCCACTGGGACCCTCTCCATGTTAGTAATTCAGTATTCCCAGCCCCTACTCCTAAACTCCTGAGGCCACAAAATCTGGTGGGCCGGCTGCTTAATTGCATTTTTAGTAAAAATACCACTGTACGGAGTACACCTGTGACTGCCAAAAGCACATGTTGAAGCCCCAGTCGCAGGGTCAATGGTACTAGCAGCAGTCTTATTAAAACTAGGCGGATACGGGATAATGCGAATAATAATTATACTAGACCCGCTATCCAAAGAATTAGTATACCCATTCATTATTCTAGCGCTATGAGGTATTATCATAACAGGGTCGATTTGTCTTCGACAGACAGATCTTAAGTCCCTAATCGCTTACTCATCTGTAAGCCACATAGGACTTGTAGCAGGTGGAATCCTAATCCAAACTCCATGGGGGTTCTCAGGAGCTATTATTTTAATAATCGCCCACGGACTAGTGTCTTCAATACTATTCTGTTTGGCCAACACAGCCTACGAACGAACCCACAGCCGAACAATAATTCTTGCCCGAGGCTTGCAAATAATCTTTCCACTAACAGCAGTGTGGTGGTTCATCGCCAACCTAGCCAACCTGGCACTGCCTCCACTGCCAAATCTGATGGGAGAACTAATAATTATTACAACATTATTTAACTGATCACCATGAACCATCGCGCTTACCGGGGCAGGGACATTAATTACTGCCGGCTACTCTCTATATATGTTCCTAATGTCTCAACGAGGCCCAACACCAAGTCATGTTACTAAACTCCCTCCTTTCCACACCCGTGAACACCTATTAATAGCTCTTCACCTAATTCCAGTAATTCTCCTCGTAGCAAAACCGGAACTCATATGAGGTTGATGTTACTAGTAAGTATAGTTTAACCAAAATATTAGATTGTGATTCTAAAGACAGGAGTTAAAATCCCCTTACTCACCAAGGAAGGACAGAAACCAATAAGTACTGCTAATCCTTATGCACCGCGGTTAAAATCCGCGGCTTCCTCACGCTTCTGAAGGATAACAGTTCATCCGTTGGTCTTAGGAACCAAAAACTCTTGGTGCAAATCCAAGTGGAAGCTATGAATTCAACAACCCTAATTATATCATCCTCACTTATTCTAGTTCTTATTATCCTTATACTACCCCTAGTAACAACACTAAGCCCAAAGCCACAGAAACCAGAATGAGCGAACACACATGTCAAAACCGCTGTCAGCACCTCATTCTTCATTAGTCTCCTCCCACTCATAATTTTTCTAGACCAAGGAATAGAAAGTATTACCACAAACTGACAATGAATAAACACATATGTGTTTGACACAAACATCAGCTTTAAGTTCGACCACTACTCCCTCATTTTTACCCCTATTGCTCTCTACGTTACCTGGTCCATTCTAGAGTTTGCGCTGTGATATATGCACTCTGACCCGAACATAAACCGATTTTTCAAATACCTCCTTCTATTCCTAGTAGCCATGATTACTCTAGTCACAGCCAACAACATATTTCAGCTATTTATCGGCTGAGAAGGCGTTGGAATTATGTCGTTCTTACTAATTGGGTGATGATATGGACGGGCAGATGCTAACACAGCAGCTCTCCAAGCCGTTATTTATAACCGAGTGGGAGACATCGGACTGATCTTAAGCATAGCATGATTTGCAATAAACCTTAATTCCTGGGAAATTCAACAAATCTTCTTCCTATCGAAAAACTTCGACATAACAGTTCCCTTAATCGGACTAATCCTTGCAGCAACAGGAAAATCGGCCCAATTCGGCCTACATCCCTGACTCCCTTCTGCCATGGAGGGCCCCACGCCAGTATCTGCCCTACTTCACTCCAGCACTATGGTTGTTGCAGGGATCTTCCTATTAATTCGCCTCCACCCCCTTATAGAAAACAATAACCTAGCACTAACAATTTGCCTCTGCTTAGGAGCACTAACTACGCTATTTACAGCCACTTGTGCCCTTACCCAAAATGACATCAAAAAAATTGTAGCTTTCTCAACATCCAGTCAGCTAGGCCTAATGATGGTTACGATTGGTCTGAACCAACCACAACTGGCATTTCTTCACATCTGCACACACGCATTCTTCAAAGCTATATTATTCTTATGTTCCGGGTCAATTATTCACAGCCTAAACGACGAGCAAGATATCCGAAAAATAGGAGGCCTCCACAACCTGATACCCGCCACCTCGACCTATCTCACAATTGGTAGCCTGGCATTGACGGGAACCCCATTCCTGGCTGGCTTCTTCTCAAAAGATGCCATCATTGAAGCCTTAAACACCTCCTACCTTAACGCCTGAGCCCTAACTCTAACACTAATCGCCACATCATTCACCGCAGTCTACAGCTTCCGAGTAGTATACTTCGTAACCATAGGGTCCCCCCGATTCTTACCACTATCCCCCATCAATGAGAATAACCCGCTAGTCATTAATCCAATCAAACGACTTGCCTGAGGAAGTATTATTGCAGGACTTATTATTACATCTAATTTCCTACCCTCAAAAACACCTATTATAACAATACCAACTACCCTTAAACTAGCAGCCCTTATAGTAACTATTGTTGGACTTTTGGTGGCAATAGAGCTTACAGCTATGACCAATAAACAAGTCAAAATTACCCCTACGATTCCCCTACATCACTTCTCAAACATACTAGGATATTTCCCCACAATAATTCACCGACTCCCCCCTAAGCTTAACCTAACTCTAGGACAATCAGTCGCCACTAAGCTTGACCAGACATGACTTGAAATTACAGGCCCAAAAGGATTGGCACTAACTCAAATAATAATATCTAAAGTTACAAGTGACATTCAACGGGGCATAATCAAGACTTACTTAACCATCTTCCTCTTAACCTTGACCCTGGCCGTCCTCCTAACCCTTATTTAGACAGCCCGAAGAGTCCCGCGACTTAGGCCCCGAGTGAGCTCCAACACTACAAGTAGAGTTAAAAGCAATACTCACGCACAAATAACTAATATCCCCCCACCAAAAGAATATATTACAGCTACACCACTAACATCGCCCCGTAGTATAGAAAATTCCTTCAACCCATCAACAACCACTCAAGAACCCTCATATCACCCCCCTCAGAACAGCCCAGCTGCTAATACAACACCCAGCAAATAAACTATTACATACCCAGCCACAGAGCGACTCCCTCAAGCCTCCGGGAAAGGCTCAGCAGCTAAAGCCGCTGAATAAGCGAACACCACGAGCATTCCCCCTAAATAAATTAGGAAAAGGACCAAGGATAAGAAAGAGCCCCCGTAACCAACTAAAATCCCGCATCCAACCCCCGCTGCTACTACCAAACCTAAAGCAGCAAAATAAGGCGTGGGATTAGAAGCAACGGCAATTAAACCCACAACTAGAGCTACCAATAATAGAAACATAGAATAAGTCATAATTCTTGCTCGGACTTTAACCGAGACCAGTGACTTGAAGAACCACCGTTGTAGTTCAACTACAAGAACAATAATGGCAAGCCTACGAAAGACTCACCCACTAATAAAAATCGCCAACGACGCGCTAGTCGACCTCCCAACACCATCCAACATTTCCGTGTGATGAAACTTCGGATCCCTTCTAGGACTCTGTTTAATTACCCAAATCTTGACCGGACTATTCCTAGCCATGCACTACACCTCTGATATCTCAACCGCATTCTCATCAGTTGTCCACATTTGTCGAGACGTAAACTATGGCTGACTTATCCGTAATATTCACGCTAACGGGGCATCATTCTTTTTCATCTGTATTTATATACATATTGCTCGTGGCCTATACTACGGATCCTACCTCTACAAAGAGACCTGAAACATCGGTGTAGTTCTACTCCTGTTAGTCATAATAACAGCCTTTGTAGGTTACGTCCTTCCATGAGGACAAATATCCTTCTGAGGTGCCACAGTAATTACAAATCTATTATCAGCAGTTCCTTACATAGGAGACACCCTCGTTCAATGGATCTGAGGTGGCTTCTCAGTAGACAATGCAACTCTAACACGATTCTTTGCATTCCACTTCCTTCTACCATTCGTCGTCGCTGCCGCAACCATCCTCCACCTACTTTTCCTCCACGAAACAGGATCTAATAACCCAGCCGGACTAAATTCCGACGCAGACAAAATCTCCTTCCACCCATACTTTTCATATAAAGACCTTCTAGGGTTTGTAGTAATACTACTAGCCCTCACATCACTGGCCCTATTCTCTCCAAACCTCCTAGGAGACCCGGAAAACTTCACCCCAGCAAATCCGCTAGTCACCCCTCCGCATATCAAGCCAGAGTGATACTTCCTATTTGCTTACGCCATCTTACGGTCTATTCCAAACAAGTTGGGAGGGGTCCTTGCACTGTTGTTCTCCATTCTAGTACTAATAGTAGTACCCATCCTACACACCTCAAAGCAGCGAGGACTAACATTCCGCCCAATCACTCAATTCCTGTTCTGAACCCTAGTAGCAGACATGGCCATTCTAACATGAATCGGGGGCATGCCCGTAGAACACCCGTACATCATTATTGGACAAATCGCATCAGTCCTTTACTTCGCATTATTCCTCATTCTTAGTCCACTAGCAGGATGGGTAGAGAATAAAGCACTAAAATGAGCTTGCCCTAGTAGCTTAGTATTAAAGCATCGGTCTTGTAATCCGAAGATCGGGGGTTAAATTCCCCCCTAGTGCCCAGAAAAGGGAGATTTTAACTCCCACCCCTGGCTCCCAAAGCCAGAATTCTAAATTAAACTATCTTCTGATAGTAACCTATATGGTTTAGTGCATATATATGCATTATATTACATAATGCATTAGTACATACATATGTATTATCACCATTCATTTATATTAACCCCAAAGCAAGTACTAACGTCCAAGACGTACATAAATCTAATTATTAAAACTCAGAAATAATTTATTTAGACCCGGGAAATAGATTATTCCCCTATAATTGGCTCTCAAATTTTTCCTTGAAATAACCAACTAAGATTTAAGAAAAACCATATTAATGTAGTAAGAGACCACCAACTGGTTTATATAAATGCATATTCTGCATGATAAAATCAGGGACAATAATTGTGGGGGTTGCACAGAGTGAACTATTACTTGCATCTGGTTCCTATCTCAGGAACATAACTGTAAAATTCCACCCTCGGATAATTATATCTGGCATCTGATTAATGATGTGAGTACATACTCCGCATTAACCCCACATGCCGGGCATTCTCTTATATGCATAGGGGTTCTCCTTTTTGGTTACCTTTCATTTTGCATCTCAGAGTGCAGGCACAAATGATGGATCAAGGTTGAACATATTCCTTGCTTAAGTTTAAGTAGGTTAATTATTAAAAGACATAACTTAAGAATTACATATTTTTAACTCAAGTGCATATCATACTCATTCCTTCTTCAACTTACCCCTACATAGATGCCCCCCCTTTCGGCTTCTGCGCGTCAAACCCCCCTACCCCCTACGCTCAGCAAATCCTGTTATCCTTGTCAAACCCCGAAACCAAGGAAGGTTCGAGAACGTGCGTGCCGGCAAGTTGAGATATGGGCTAGCTATCCGCATTATATATATATACATACACATCGCATTAATTTGCTGCAAATTTTACCCAAATATTAGCCCAAAAGTTACTATTAAATTTATAGGGCGCGCCCCAATGCTAAAAAATCCAACATTATAAAGC